CCTATTGGAAATACTAATGGAAGTGAAAACCCCCTTATAGATAAAAACACTCATAGTTGGGAGGATAGTGAGAGCCCCTCTTGCGATAATATTGATCATTTATTCCATGTCATAGGCATTCCGAGTTTCCTCTCTGATGATACTTCTTTTTTAGTTCAAGACAGTGATGGTCACAATTATTCCATATATTTTGATATTGAAAATAATATTTTTGAGATTGACAATGAGCCCCTTCCCCTGTTTCGAGGTAAACTAGAAAAAGCACTTTCTAGATATAGTTTGAATAGTTACATTCTAAATTGCATTGACAATTATCTTGATATTGAAATCCTTATGAATAGTGACATTTATAGTTCTATTTTTAATGTAGACCAAAAGGCTATTAGATACATTGTTACTTACATTTGTTATGAAATGGATTCCCATGAAGAAAGCGATTCCCATATGCAACAAAATCCCAGTATAAGTATAAATTACAAGGATTTGTGGGTTCTATGCGAAAATTGTTATGAATTAAATTATAAGAGGTTTTTGAAGGAAAAATTGAATATTTGTGAACACTGTGGGTCTCATTTGAAAATGAGTAGTTCAGATAGAATTGAACTTTTGATTGATCCCGGCACTTGGGCTCCAATGGATGAGGACATGTTTTCTGTGGCCCTTGAATTTGATTCGGAGGAGGAGGATGCCTATGAAGATAAAAAAGATGGCGATGAGGACATTATTTCTGTGGCCCCTGAATTTGATTCGGCGCGGGCTCCAATGGGTGACGGAATGGCTTGTTTTGCGGGCCCCACTGATTCGAAGGAGGAGGGGTCTTATATCGATCGTATTGATTCTTATCAAAAAGAGACAGGGTTAAATGAGGCTGTTCAAACAGGCATAGGTCAATTAAATGGCATTCCCCTAGCAATTGGGGTTATGGAGTTTCAGTTCATGGGGGGGAGTATGGGATCCGTAGTAGGCGAGAAAATAACCCGTTTGATCGAATATGCTACTGATAAATCTCTACCTGTTATTATAGTGTGTGCTTCCGGGGGAGCCCGTATGCAAGAAGGGAGTTTGAGTTTGATGCAAATGGCAAAAATATCTTCCGCTTCATATAACTATCAATCAAATAAAAACGTATTATATGTATCGATCCTTACATCTCCTACAACCGGTGGAGTGACCGCCAGCTTTGGTATGTTAGGGGATATCATTATTGCCGAACCTAATGCCTACATTGCATTTGCGGGTAAAAGAGTAATTGAAGAAACATTGAAAACCGAAATACCTGAAGGTTCACAAGAGACTGAGTATTTATTCGAGAAAGGCTTATTCGACCCAATCGTACCACGTAATCCTTTAAAAGGCGTTCTGAGTGAGTTGTTTCAACTTCATGGTTTCTTTCCGGTGAATCAAAATGAAAGTCAAAAAAAGGGGGATTTGTTATAGCCGCATATATATAATAGAAGAACTTCATCCAATTTAAAGGGGATCTCACACCACAAGACAGAGAACAATAACCGAGAAAAAAGGTCTAATTTCTAATTATGGAAACAACAAGTTGTTGTTCTTAACAATAAAACAACAATTCGTATATATGATATAACTAGAATAACCGAAACAGAGATCTATTCTATTCAATTAACCGCTTCTTTTTTTTATTTACATGATATAAAAAATCATGTAAATAAAAAAAAGAAGAAGAAGAAAAAAAAAGGACGAATCTTAAGTATATAAAGTATAGATAATGTACATAGTCTATGTACATTATCTATACTTTATATACTTAAGATCTCTTTACTTTATAAGATAAGAGGTTAAAATATTCAATCGAGGTATCTAGTCTATGGAAACTTTCAGCTTCCCTGCTTTTTTTGTACCTATCGTGGGCCTAGTATTTCCTGCAATTGCAATGGCTTCTTTATCTATTCATGTTCAAAAAAACAAGATTATCTAGCTCCAACGGGAGTAAAATATGAAAATGACTTTGTTTGAAAGACCCTATTATATTGTATAAAAGAAAAATAGTTCTATATAATTATAATTATTCCTAATGATTCCAATTCTAATAGTGCTAGTTGGTGAAAGTTACTTTTTCGCTTGGGTTATTCTCTCAATTCCAATAAAATGCACCTGGATCTTGTATGAACTGGCGATCAGAACGTATATGGATAGAACTTATAACGGGGTCTCGGAAAACAAGTAATTTCCTTTGGGCCTGTATCCTTTTTTTAGGTTCATTAGGATTCCTATTGGTTGGAACTTCTAGTTATCTTGGTCGCAATCTGATATCCTTATTTCCGTCTCAGCAAATCCTTTTTTTTCCACAAGGGGTCGTGATGTCCTTCTATGGGATCGCGGGTCTCTTCGTTAGCTCCTATTTGTGGTGCGCTATTTGGTGGAATGTAGGTAGTGGTTATGAGCAATTCGATAGAAAAAAGGGAAAAGTTTGTATTTTTCGTTGGGGATTTCCTGGAAGAAATCGTCGCATTTTCTTTCGATTCCTTATGAGAGATATCCAATCGATTCGAATCGAAGTTATAGAGGGTCTTTATCCTCGTCGTGTACTTTATATGGAAATCAGAGGTCAGGGAGCCCTTCCGCTGACTCGTACTGATGAGAATTTGACTCCACGAGAAATTGAACAAAAAGCTGCTGAATTGGCCTATTTCTTGCGCGTACCTATTGAAGTATTTTGAAATGAACTGAAGCATTTTTCTCTGCATTGGGCAAGAGGCCCAGGAATCCAATCCTCTTTGTTTTTTTTTTTGCTAGAGAGCTCCTCTTTCATAAAAATACAAGATTGAGTAGAGTCCAGCCAGGAAGTCGCTTCATTTCATTAAAAATTGACTGATTCAAAATGACAAAAAAGAAAACATTTGCCCCCTTTCCATATCTTGCATCTATAGTCTTTTTACCCTGGTGGATCTCTTTCTCATTTAACAAAAGTATAAAGTCTTGGGTTAGTAATTGGTGGACTACTAGTAAATCCGAAACTTTTTTGAATGATATTCAAGAAAAGAAGATTTTAGATAAATTCATAGAATTAGAAGAACTCTTTTTTTTGGACGAAATGATAAAGGAGTACCCGGAGACGCATATACAAAAGCTTCGTATAGGAATCCACGAAGAAACAATACAATTGGTTAAGATGCACAATGAGGGTCATATCCATACCATTTTGCATTTCTCGACAAATATAATAAGTTTTGCTATTTTAAGTGGTTATTCTATTCTGTGTAATGAAGAACTTGCCATTCTTAATTCTTGGGTTCGAGAATTTCTCTATAATTTAAGCGACACAATAAAAGCCTTTTCTATTCTTTTGTTAACTGATTTTTGTATTGGATTCCATTCGCCTCGTGGTTGGAAACTAATAATTTCTTTTGTCTACAAGGATTTTGGATTTTCTCATAATGATCAAATTCTATCTGTTCTTGTTTCTATTTTTCCAGTCATTCTAGATACCTTTTTTAAATATTGGATTTTCCATTATTTAAATCGTGTATCTCCCTCGCTTGTAGTGATTTATCATTCAATGAAAGACTAAAGAATGATTCACTAATATGAATCCAATGATAATCTTTCTTACTTCGTCCATAAACAAATCAGTCAAAATCTTAAGCACTCTTTCTCTTTTTATTCATCCAGGGGAGTATTCCTGTATTCCAGTAAAATAATAAAATAGTCTAATCGTGGATAGGAAACTATACTAGCAGCCTACCTAATTTATTGTATAAATGTATACATTTTTGGGATCAATGATTGGACCATGCAAAATAGAAATATCTTTTCTTGGGTAAAGGAGCAGATGACTCGATCCATGTCTCTATCGATCATGCTATTGATATATATAATAACTTGGGCATCGATTTCACATGCATATCCCATTTTTGCACAACAGAGTTATGAAAATCCACGAGAAGCAACCGGGCGTATTGTATGCGCCAATTGCCATTTAGCTAATAAGCCCGTGGATATTGAGGTTCCACAAGCAGTACTTCCTGATACTGTATTTGAAGCAGTTGTTAGAATCCCGTATGATATGCAACTGAAACAAGTTCTTTCTAATGGGAAAAAGGGGTCCTTGAATGTAGGGGCGGTTCTTATTTTACCGGATGGATTCGAACTAGCGCCTCCTGATCGTATTTCTCCCCAAATGAAAGAAAGGATGGGTAATCTGTCTTTTCAGATTTATCGCCCGACTCAAAAAAATATTCTTGTGATAGGACCTGTTCCTGGTCAGAAATATAGGGAAATCACCTTTCCTATTCTTTCACCGGACCCTGCTACTAAGAAAGATGTTTACTTCTTAAAATATCCTATATACGTTGGTGGGAACAGGGGAAGGGGGCAGATTTATCCCGATGGGAGTAAGAGTAACAATACAGTATATAATGCTACAACAGCAGGTATAGTAAGCAAAATAGTGCGTAAAGAAAAGGGGGGGTATGAAATAAACATAGTGGATGCATCTGACGGACACCAAGTCGTAGATATTGTACCTCCAGGACCAGAACTTCTTGTTTCTGAAGGTGAATCCATTAAGATTGATCAACCATTAACAAGTAATCCTAATGTGGGTGGGTTTGGTCAGGGAGATGCGGAAATAGTACTTCAAGATCCATCACGTGTTCAAGGTCTTTTTTTCTTTTTTGCGTCCGTTATTCTGGCACAAATTTTTTTGGTTCTTAAAAAGAAACAGTTTGAAAAGGTTCAACTGTCGGAAATGAATTTCTAGATCCAGAGGTTTGTCAATATTCAGTTGATAAAAAGAACCGAAGTCTTGTTGATTCATGTAATTATCTATTTGTAAAAAAAAAAGGTCAAAAAACAATTTTGCTTGGTTTTTTTTGACTTTATTATATTATGCAAATTCTTGAGAATTTCTTTACTACTATATTAGTATATTAGTATGCGGATTGTGAAGAATACTATTTGATTTGATATGGAGCCCCCTACCTTATTTTTTTTTATAAAACTTTTTCATCCAACTTAGGACTTAGGGTGAT